TATCTAGATGGGAATCAAGAAAATTCGAAGTTAGAAATATTTCAAGATAAAAAGGATAAAGAGATATTCTGGTTTGAAAAACCTCTTATTAATATTCTTTTCGACTATAAACAATGGAAGCGACCATTTCGATATATAAAAAATGATCGATTTGAAAATGCTGTAAAAAATGAAATGTCACAATATTTTTTTCATACGTGTCAAAGTAATGGAAAAGAAAGGATATCCTTTACATATCCGCCAAGTTTATCAACTTTTTTTGAAATGATACAAAGAAAGATGTCTTTTTTTACAATAGAAAAAATTTCCTATAATGAACTGTATAATCACTGGAATTATACCAATGAACAAAAAAGGGAGAACATAAGCAACCAATTTTTAAATAGAGTTGAAATTCTAGATAATGGATTCCTTCCTCTGGATATAATCGAAAAAAGAATTAGATTGTGTAATTGTAATAATGAGACTAAACAAGAATATTTACCTAAAATATGTGATTCTTTATTTAATGGACCCTTTCGCGGACAAATCAAAAAACTATTGTTACTCCCAATCATAAAAACTTCTCTAGATATAAAACATTACATAGAGACAATTTGGATAAATAAGATTCATGGCATCCTTCTTACTACCAATTACACAGAATTTAACCATAAATTAACTCTATTTGATCGAAAATCATTATCAACAGAAATGAGTTATTTCTTAAATATAATTAGCAAGTTTGGAGGAAAATCAACATCAAATTTAAATTTGAAAGGACTTTATTTATTTCCGGAAAACAAACAAGTAAAAATTAATCCAGAAGATCCAATAAAAATTTTTAAATTTTTAATCAATACAGTTATAACTGATACTAAAGATAAAACAATTAGCAAAGAATATATTGGAATAAAAGAAATAAATAAAGAAGTTCCTCGATGGTCATATAAATTAATCGACGAATTGGAACAACAGGAAGTAGCAACTGAAGAAAGTGGGGCAGAGGATTATCAAATTCGTTCACGAAAAGCCAAACGTGTCGTAATTTTTACTAATAGTCCAGAGAATACCGATACTAATGAAAAAGAGACTGATGACTCTGATCAAGCTAAAGAGGTGGCTTTAATACGTTATTCACAACAACCGGATTTTCGTCGAGATATAATAAAAGGCTCTATACGAGCTCAAAGGCGTAAAATAATTATTTTGGAACTGTTTCAAGCAAATGTGTATTCCGCCCTTTTTTTAGATAGAGTAGACAAACCTCCCCTCTTTTCTTTTGATATCCCCGATCTAATGAAAATAATTTTGATAAATTTGATTTGGAAAAAGAATAAATTAATAATTTCGGATCATACAAAGGAAAAGACAAAAGAAAGTGAGAAAGAAGAGGAGGACAAAAGAGAAATATACAAAAAAGAGGAGAAAACTCGTATAGAAATAGGAGAAATTTGGGATAGCATTATATTTGCTCAAGTAATAAGAGGTTTTGCATTAATAATCCAATCAATTCTTAGAAAATATATTCTATTACCTTCATTAATAATATCTAAAAATCTTGTTCGTATACTATTATTTCAATTTCCCGAATGGTCCGAAGATTTAAAGGATTGGACTAAAGAGATCCATATTAAATGCACCTATAATGGCGTTCAATTATCAGAAAAAGAATTTCCGAAAAACTGGTTAACAGACGGTATTCAGATAAAGATTCTATTTCCTTTTCATCTGAAACCTTGGCACAGATCTAAGTTACAATTCCCTAATAAAGATCCAATTCAAAAGAAAGGAAAAAAAGAAAAAAATGATTTTTGTTTTTTAACAGTTTGGGGAATGGAAACTGAATTACCTTTTGGTTCTCCCCGACAAAAGATTTCATTTTTTGAACCCATTTTTAAAAAATTAAAAAAAAAAAAATTAAAATTGCAGAAAAAATGTTTTCTCGTTCTAAGAGTTTTAAAAGAAAGAACAAAATTTTTTCTAAATGTATTAAAAGAAACAAAAAAATGGGTCATCAAAAGCATTCTCTTTCTAAAAAAACTAAAAAAAAGAATCAAAGAACTCTCAAAAAGAAACGAAATTCTATCATTTGGATTGAAAAAAATAGAAAGATATAAATTGAGTGAACCTAAAAAAGAAAAAAATTCGATAATCCATAATCAAATTATTCCTGAATCGTCTATTCAAATTCGATTTATGGATTGTGCAACTTACTCATTGACAGAAAAAAAAATGAAAAATCTAACTAATAGAACAAACACAATCATAACTGAAATAGAAAAAATCAAAAAAGATAAGCAAATAGGGTTTCTAACTCGAGAGATAAATATTAGCCCGACAAAAATAAGTTATGAAGATAAAAGATTAAAATCACCAAAAAACATTTGGCGGATATTAAAAAGAAAAAATATTAGATTACTTCGTAAATTACATTTTTTTTTTAAATTTTTGATTGAAAAACTATACATATGTATCTTTCTATGTATCATTATTATATTTACAAGCATTGCAGAGCTTCTTAAAAAAAAAAAATTTAATAAAGACATTTACAATAATGAAACAAATCAAGAAAGAATTGATAAAACAAATCAAAGTATAATTAACTTTATTTTGACTATAAAAAAGTCAATTAATAAAAATTCACATGTTTTGGGGGACTTATCCTACTTGTCACAAGCATATGTATTCTACAAATTCTCACAAACCCAAGTCAGTAACTTATATAAGTTAAGATCTGTCTTTAACTATTACGGAACATCTTTTTTTCTTAAAAATGAAATAAAAGAGTATTTTGTTGGAACGCAAGGAATATTTTATTCCGAATTAAGACAACATAAAAACCTTCGAAATTCTTTAATTAATGAATGGAAAAACTGGCTAAAGGTTCATTATCAATATGATTTATCTCAGATTAGATGGTCTAGATTAATATCACAAAAATGGCGAAATAGAGTCAATCAATATCAATGTCGTACGACTAAAAATAAAAATAAAGATTTAAACAAATGTGATTCATATGAAAAAAACCGATTCATTCAATATGAAAAACAAAATTCTTTTGAAATGGATCCATTACTAAAAAAAAAATTAAAAAAACAATATCAATATGATCTTTTATCGTATAAATCTATTAATTATGAAGATGAAAAAAAGTCATATATTTATGGATTGCCATTACAAGTAAATAACAAAAAAATTTCTTATACTTACAATAACAATACGCCTAAACGTAAACTATTTGATATGATAGAAGGTATCCTTATCAATAATTATCGAGTAGAAAATAATAATAATAGTATAGATATAAAAAAAAGTCCGGATAGAAAATCTTTTTATTTGAAAATTCTCAATTTTTGTCTTACAAAGAAGTTTGATATTAAGGCTTGCGTTAATATTGATACCATCACTAAGAGGAATCAAAATACTAAGATTAATGTTTATAATTATCAAATAATGGAAAAATTTGATAAAAAAAAAAAATGTCTTTTTTATCTCACAATTCATCAAGAAATTCATCCATTCAATCAAAAAAAGTTTCTCGGCGATTGGATGCGAATGAATGACGAAATACTAAGTCGCCCCATATCGAATCTTGCATTTTTGTTATTCCCAGAATTTGGGATATTTTATAATACATATAAGATTAAACCTTGGGCCAGACCAATGAAATTACTTCTTTTCAATTTTGATGTAAACCAAAATGTTAATAAACATAAAAGCATCACTGAAAAGAAAAAAATATCTCTTTTTTTATTTTTGAAAAAAAAAACTCTTCAATTTAAAAATAGTAAATCAAGGAGCTCAAACCAAAAATTAGTCGAAAAAACATATATTAAATCCGATCTCTCAAACAAAAAAAAAGATGGTGAACAAAGTTCTCCGAGATCAGACATGAAAAAACGTAGAAAAAAAAAGCAATACAAGACTAACATCGAAGCAGAACTTGAGTTTTTCTTAAAAAAATATTTGCGTTTTCAATGGAGATGGAATGATTCTTTCAATCAAAGAATAATCAATAACATCAAGGTATATTGCCTCCTCCTTAGACTGAACAGTCCAAACGAAATTGCTCTATCCGCTATTCAAAGAAAAGAACTGAATCCGCATATTCTGATGATCCAGAAGGATTTCACTTTTACAGAATTGATAAAAAAAGGAATATTTATTATCGAACCAGTTCGCCTGTTTGTAAAAAATGATGAACAATTTTATATATATCAAACCATAGGTATTTCATTGGTTGATAAGAATAAGAACCAAATTAATCAAAAATACCTAGAAAAAAGTTATGGCTATGCTGACAAGAATAAGAAGAATTTTTATGAATCCATTGCAATACATCAAAAAATGACTGGAAATATAGACAAAAATCATTATGATTTGCTTGTTCTTGAAAATATTTTATCCCCGAAGCGTCGTAGAGAATTAAGAATTCAAATTTTTTTGAATTATAGGGATATAAACAGTATCTATAGAAATACAGTATTTTTCAATGGAAATAGGATAAAAAATTGCGTGTTGAATAAAAAAAAAAATCTTGATAACGATAAAAAGAAACTAATTAAATTAAAGTTCTTTCTTTGGTCTAATTATCGATTAGAAGATTTAGCTTGTATGAATCGCTATTGGTTTGATACCAATAATGGTAGTCGTTTTAGTATGACCAGGATTCATATGTATCCGCGATTGCAAATTTATTAATGGTACATTTTTACTATATTTCAGTACCATGTCTTCATATATGAAGAAAAAGAAATAAACATACCCATTATCTTACATTTGATTCTGATACACAATACTTACTAATTTAATGAGTCATTGTATTATATTATCAAATCAATATTCATTCGATTTAAAAATGAATCAACAAAAATCTTCTTATCTTATTTATTTGAAGATCTTCTTTTTTTGAATTTTTTGTGAATACAGAAATAGATCATACTTTTGTATACGGTATCCGATTCAAATCCAATTCATTTTTAAAATTATATTGATTATTGATTACTCAAGTAAGTAATTTTATTTGACAAAAATAAAAAATTCTTATTCAAATGAGTGGCATTATTATTACTGATCAAAAAATTCATATCTGAGTGGCATTATTATTACTGATCAAAAAATATATCGATAAAATATCTAAAAAAAAAAGAGATAAGGGACGATTCATTTTTATGATAAAAAATGCATTCATTTCAATTTTTTCGCAAGAAGAAAAAGAAGAAAACAGGGGATCCGCTGAATTCCAAGTATTGAGTTTCACCAATAAAATAAAAAGACTTACTTCACATTTAGAATTGCACAGAAAAGACTATTTGTCCCAAAGGGGTCTACGTAAAATTCTGGGAAAACGTCAACGGTTGTTGTCTTATTTGTCAAATAAAAATAGAGTACGTTATAAATACTTAATTAATCAATTGGGTATTCGGGAATCAAAAATTCGTTAATTTGAAAAGTCATTTTGAATTATTTGATTTATTAGATCTTGAATTTTGATGAACTTTTTTTCGTTTTATGCAATTCATGGAAGAATGAATCGAGGAAAAACTTATGAATATACCAGCTACAAGAAAAGATCTCATGATAGTCAATATGGGTCCCCACCACCCGTCAATGCATGGTGTTCTTCGACTCATCGTTACTCTGGACAGTGAAAATGTTATTGACTGTGAACCAATATTGGGTTATTTACACCGGGGGATGGAAAAAATTGCGGAAAACAGAACAATTATACAATATCTTCCTTATGTAACTCGCTGGGATTATTTAGCTACTATGTTCACAGAAGCAATAACTGTAAATGGGCCAGAACAGTTAGGAAATATTCAAGTACCAAAAAGAGCCAGTTATATCAGAGTAATTATGTTGGAATTGAGTCGTATAGCTTCTCATCTGTTATGGCTCGGCCCGTTTATGGCAGATATTGGTGCACAAACTCCTTTCTTCTATATTTTCAGAGAAAGAGAATTTATATATGATCTATTCGAAGCTGCCACTGGTATGAGAATGATGCATAATTATTTTCGTATCGGAGGGGTAGCGGCTGATCTACCTCATGGGTGGATAGATAAATGTTTGGATTTTTGCGATTATTTTTTAACAGGAGTTACTGAATATCAAAAACTTATTACACGAAATCCTATTTTTTTAGAACGCGTTGAAGGTGTAGGCATTATTGGTAGAGACGAAGTAATAAATTGGGGTTTATCAGGACCAATGTTGCGAGCTTCCGGAATACAATGGGATCTTCGTAAAGTTGATCATTATGAGTGTTACGACGAATTGGATTGGGAAGTCCAATGGCAAAAAGAAGGGGATTCATTAGCTCGTTATTTAGTCCGAATTGGTGAAATGACAGAATCCATAAAAATTATTCAACAGGCTCTAGAAGGAATTCCGGGGGGGCCTTATGAGAATTTAGAACTTCGATACTTTGATAGAGAAAGGTATCCAGAATGGCATGATTTTGAATATCGATTCATTAGTAAAAAACCTTCTCCTATTTTTGAATTGTCGAAACAAGAACTTTATGTAAGAGTCGAAGCCCCAAAGGGTGAATTGGGAATTTTTCTGATAGGGGATCAGAGTGGTTTTCCTTGGAGATGGAAAATTCGCCCGCCGGGTTTTATCAATTTGCAAATTCTTCCTCAGTTAGTTAAAAGAATGAAATTGGCTGATATTATGACAATACTAGGTAGCATAGATATCATTATGGGAGAAGTTGATCGTTGAAATGATAATTGATACAACGGAAATACAAGATATTAATTCTTTTTACAGCGTAGAATCTTTAAAAGGGGTCTATGGAATTATATGGGCCCTTGTCCCTATTTTGACTCTTGTATTGGGAATCACAATAGGCGTATTAGTAATTGTATGGTTAGAAAGAGAAATATCCGCAGGGCTACAACAACGTATTGGACCTGAATACGCCGGTCCTTTAGGAGTTCTTCAAGCTCTAGCAGATGGGACAAAACTACTTTTCAAAGAGAATCTTCTTCCATCTAGAGGAGATACTAGTTTATTTAGTATCGGACCATCCATAGCAGTCATATCCATTTTGCTAAGTTATTTAGTAATTCCTTTTGACTATCGTCTTGTTTTAACCGATCTCAATATCGGAGTCTTTTTATGGATTGCGGTTTCAAGTATTGCTCCCATTGGACTTCTTATGTCAGGATATGGTTCAAATAATAAATATTCCTTTTTAGGTGGTCTACGAGCTGCTGCTCAATCGATTAGTTATGAGATACCATTAACTCTATGTGTATTATCAATATCTCTACGTGCGATTCGTTGAAACATAAACTTTTACCTATTCCTTTCTTTCAAGTCTTTATAGAAAAAGAGGGAGAATAAATTGCATACATATCTTCATTTTTTTATTCATTATTCGGATTAATGAATTAAATTAGATAGTTATATGAGTGAAAAAAAAACAGCTATAGCTATATAATATATATATATTTGCAGTAAAATTATTGAATCTCGTCTTCAATGTATAAGAAGAATTAAAGAGTT